CCAATACGTCTTGCATATATACTATCATAAAATTAAAGATTTTTTATGTATATCCAATTTTCTTTTAATCGATCTCAATTGATCCCCCGTTACTGTTCAGAAGATAAGTAATAGGTAGGGATGACAGGATTCGAACCCGTGACATTTTGTACCCAAAACAAACGCGCTACCAAGCTGCGCTACATCCCTTTCAATTGGTCTACAGTGTCATTGTAGAGAATCCCTGTTTTGTTTTCCATATCTTTATTTCTTCCATTGATATACACAAATATCTTGTCATTTCTTCTTTTTGGTCTCATATAACATATAATTATATTAAAAATAGTAAAAAAAAATAGTAAAAGACTTCTATTTTCTATTCTATTTCTATTATATTATTCTATTTCTATTATATTAAAGTATGAAATAAATATGAGACCCTGTAAAAAATGACTATTTTTCGAGAATTTCTGGCCTAAAGGGGCCTATTTGTTTCTTTTAAGATTCGGAAAAGTACGATCTATTTTGTACATTTCAACTTGAATTAGGAATTCCGCGTACAAATACAAGCGGTCAGTCATTAAGTACATATACACATCTGGTTATATATGTATTAGCATTATGTATTAGAAATAATAAAGAAGGAGGAGAATTTAAAATGCGAGATCTAAAAACATATCTCTCCGTGGCACCGGTAGTAAGTACTCTATGGTTCGGGTCTTTAGCAGGTTTATTGATAGAGATCAATCGTTTTTTTCCGGATGCGTTGATATTCCCCTTTTTTTCATTCTAGTTATTGATATGGTAGGGGGGGAAGAGGATTAGAGATAGAATCAAATATCTGTAACTAATCCCTTCCCTTCTTTTTTTTTCGAATATACGTTAGAAAAACAAAAAGGGGATTCCCCCTCGGTGAAACTAGTAATTCGGGCCAGGCTCAAATTTAAATAAAATTAATAAAAAATAGAGTCAAATGTGATGGTTGGGGCAACAATATCATACAAGATACTTAAATAAAAATTAAACGCTGTACGGCAATTTAAAATTCTAAATAATAAATAATATAGTTAGAAATCATTATATTACTTACTTATTAATATATTGTTATTATTACTATATTGATTTATATTGATTTATTGCAACGAAACCTTTCTTTCATAATTCGATTTCGAGTTACCTGTTTTTTTTGTTCCTTTCTTCTTCCTCGTTTCGGATCGGAAAATCAAAGAGTTGAATGAATCAAAAACCAAAGGAGGCTCATGGCCAAGGGTAAAGATGTCCGAGTAACGGTGATTTTGGAATGTACCAGTTGTGTTCGAAATCGTGTTAATAAGGAATCAACGGGCATTTCCAGATATATTACTCAAAAGAATCGACATAATACGCCTAGTCGATTGGAATTGAGAAAATTCTGTCCCTGTTGTTACAAACATACGATTCACGGGGAGATAAAGAAATAGATCGAACCGGTCACTCGTGTGTCAGTCTTCCGTTCCAAGGAAGATCAAAAATGACATATTAGATATATCTAATATATAACAATATATAATATATATTAATTTTAATATAAACAAACCAAATCCTATTTCGATCAGATCAACCGTGATGGAGAATTAAGAAATAGGATTAGGATCTTTTCTTTAGGATAAGGAATAAACAAACCATGGATAAATCCAAGCGAATCTTTCTTAAATCCAAGCGATCTTTTCGTAGGCGTTTGCCTCCGATCCAATCGGGGGATCGAATTGATTATAGAAACATGAGTTTAATTAGTCGATTTATTAGCGAACAAGGAAAAATATTATCTAGACGGGTGAATCGATTGACCTTAAAACAACAACGATTAATTACTATTGCTATAAAACAAGCTCGTATTTTATCTCCGTTACCTTTTCTTAATAATGAGAAACAATTTGAAAGAAGCGAGTCAACCGCTAGAACTACTGGTCTTAGAACCAGAAAAAAATAGGCTGACTCTTGAATTGAATCAAAAAAAATCCCAATCCAAACTCAAATGTGGATTGACGCTTTTTTTTTTCTAAAAATAGGAAATCCAGATTTGATTGTCGTGTCGTTTGAAAAAAAAAAAAAAAATTGGGGAAGAATAGAAGAATAAGAAATATTTTTTATTCAACATGTTTCTTCATTTTCATTTTGACGACTTTTTCATATTTTATCATACTAATTTCTACTCTACCTTCCCAGAGTTCATTCTCCAGGGAACTCCATTTAAACCATTCCAACGGATTCCCTTCACTCTCTTTATTTTATGATCTCATTGGAAATCATATAAAGACAACTCTTATTTAATATAGCTATTTGTGCAAGTATTTTACGATTAAGAAGCAATTGTTTCTTGTACAGATTGTGTATTAACTTACTATAACTAAAGTATACTTTCTTGTCTCGAATTACTGCATTTATACGAGTAATCCACAAACGACGAAAATCTCTCTTTTGTCTACCCCTATCCCGATGAGCCGAAACCAAAGCTCTTATTTTCTGTTGAGTAATAGTCCGAGTAAGTCTTGAATGAGCCCCTCGAAAAGTTGATGCAAATAAACGGATTTTTGTTCTACGTCTTCGAGCTATATACCCTCGTTTAATTCTGGTCATTGAATAAATGAAACTTTGATGAATAACTAATTGATTTCCTTTCTTTCAGTTATTCCCTTCCCGTGTCCTAGTCTATTAATAACAAAACGGATTCTTCCAATGTATAAAATAAAAATTCCAATGGCTTTTGCTACTCTAACCTTCCCGACCACGATTTTTTTCTAGGCATTTCGCCTAGAAATCAAAATTGTATTGATACTAGGTATCAAAAACACATAGTAAATAAAAAAGTAATAAATAAAAATGGATTATAGTGGGTTCCATCGTTTCTATGGTTACTTCTTAAACGGCGAGGTCCTCTCTATACACCGGAGCCCTTCCTTCATTTAATCAATGTTATTGTTAACTTGTACAGTTCACGCCCTTTGGCTCTACCCATAATTATCTAGTACTAGGTCTTTCACAACGAGATCTATTTATACAGTAACGGTATTTAATTATGAAGATTTGCTGAGTAGCTGACCCTGTTAGTCCGTTCTTGCAAGAATAAGGCCTAAAATTTTGACTTTTTAAAATAAGATTTCCCCTGCTTAATGAATACCATTTGCTATCAATGGGGAATCCTTTCTCATCTTAAATTTTAAATTGAGGTGATTGGATTTGCACCAACGGGAACCATACATTTGATACCCCAATCGAAGGATAGATCTTTTTTTAAGATATTGAATATTCAATGGAGTTCGTCCATTCTATTCTATCCTACTCACTGGTACGGATCGGTGATACTGGATCAATTGTTTTCTTTCTTTTGTCCTAGTCCATGGTCTGAACGAGTCGCACATACACCCTAGTACATGTTCCTCGTCGCTGAGGACATCCTCCAAGAGCGGGGGATTTCGTGACATTTCTGATTGGCTGTCTTGTGTTTCTAATAAGTTGTTTAATAGTTGGCATGTTGAATCATATATATAATGTGCTGGTTTAGATCGATCTTAACCGGATGCTTAGGAATTCTTTATTTTTTTTTTTTTTTTCTATATTAAGAAATTAATAAATAGAATATTAAATCCGGTAAGAAGATAAAATACCAAATCACGAATTCATGTGAAATCCTTGTTCTTTTTCTTTTTTATTCAGTCGCTACAAGATCAACAATTCCATGAGCTTGGGCTTCTGTTGCTGACATAAAAACATCTCTTTCCATGTCTTCGGATACAACCCATAGGGGTTTGCCTGTCCTTTGTGCATAAACCCTTGTGATGGTTTCGCGCAGCTTCAGCAGCTCTTCCGCTTCCAGGACAAATTCTCCCGTCTGTGCCTCGTAAAAAGAACTAGCAGGTTGATGGATCATTACCCTGATAATATATGATATAACATAAAAAATGTTTCTTCTATCTCGCATGATGAAAGTGAGGAGATAAAGAATAATCAAAAAGATATAATTGAACAACCGTACAGGCATCTTTTGCGCATTGCATACGGCTCTATAATGGAATTCGCTTTTTTTACCTTACCTTACTTACATCGAAGAAATAGAAAATAAATGATAGGGTCTATCAGACTCGGGTTGGTAAATGATCCAATAACCATCCTTCCTTTTGTAGTAGTTCAAAAATACTATAAAAATACTATGATGGTTCCGTTGCTTTATATATTTATTTCATCTGTTATTTAGCAATCCCAAAGTTTCTTTTTTTTTTTCAAATAAAAAAACAAGATTTATTTTCATATTCTTTCATAACCTAAAAATTGTTAAGATTAAGAGCCCCTGCTGTGAAAACAAAAAAGTTTGTGACGCTGAAATAGGCCTCCCGATAGATTGGCTAAAATCGAAAATGCCTTTTTATCTCATACTACTCTTTCGATACGTAATCTAAGGGTTTAAAAAAAATTTCTCATATCGAATTCGAAGTGCCATGCTATTATTACTTAATATTCATATAGTGCGAAGGCATAGTTTTCTTTTTTTCTCTCAAATCAAATAAAAAACTCATTGGCGCCGAGCGTGAGGGAATGCTAGACGTTTGGTAATTTCCCCTCCAACAAGAATAAAAGATCCCATCGAAGCGGCTAATCCCATGCATATTGTCTGTATATCTGGTCGCACAAATTGCATAGTATCATAAATAGCTACTCCGGGTATTACCCATCCGCCAGGAGAGTTTATAAACAAATACAGATCTTTGGTATCATCCTCTATGCTGAGATATACCATAAGACCAATAAGTTGATTCGAGATCTCGCTATCAACCCCTTGGCCTAAAAAAAGTAATCTTTCTCGATAAAGTCGGTTGATTGGGATAAAATGATATCCCTTAGAAACCGTACATGCACCTTTTGATGCATACGGTTCAACAAAAATCATGAAAAAAAGGAATCAATGTGTAGATTCTAGCTTTTTTTTTCCTAACAGGTTTTTTTAACTTATAAAATGGACTTTTCTTTCATTTTTCAAGAAAGATGAGTTTTGGCCTGTTTTGTTTATCTAAAAAAAAATTGCTAAACTTATCTGACTAACTTCTCATTGATGTATTGTTTCATCGAGATACAATCTAAATCGCGATGTAATTTTCTTGTTCCTGACTGGGCTTCTTCAATTTTTTTAGGTTTATGCTCTACTCCGAGTAAAGATCCGCCCGATTTGGATTTGTACATATAGGACAAATGCCCCAATACCACGTCCTTTTGCTATGACTTCTCCATTTTTATTGTTTTTTTTTTTTCAATTTATTTCATGTCTTCCAACAAATATTCAACGCATTTATCATATTACTCGACTGATTAACAGTTTGAGATCACTTCTATTTCTAAATATCTAAATAAATAGAAATAACTAAAATATTATATAAATATGATATTAAGTCGTAATCATAAATATATTTATTACCAATTGGTTTTCTTTCTAAACGGAGCCTGGATACTTCATTTGATTGGTCTAACCAAGCCAACCATAAATTATTCTAATTGATAATATTAGTCCGTATACCCTCCCTAAAAAATGGATCTAATTGCACTTCACGCTCCAAATTTTTGATAATTGAATCAATCTTTCTCGGGCGAAAGAGGGGATATCTCGATCGGGGAAGAGAACGGGGAAATACCGTATGCCCAATATATCTGACAAGTCGCACTATACGTCAATCCACAATGCATCTTCCTCTCCAGGACTTCGAAAAGGTACTCTTGGAACACCAATAGGCATTAAATAAAAGAAAAATTAAGTACTATATCTCACTTTGATGTGAAAGCGTAACAGTGGGTTTAGTGGCCTAATACTATTGATTTTATTATCCTATTTTCTCCATAGATTGACTAAGTTCATAAAAAAAGAAGACAAAATGAATAAAGGAAAATTCTTACAAATGAGTCCTTTGAATGATAAACAAATATATATATATTCACTCATATAAAATGGTATCAACCCCCTTACCATTGCGTATTGTTACTTATCGGGTGTAGAATAGATCTGCTTCTTTTTGTTCCTACGAACAAAATAGTTTCATTATTACTAAAAGTAATTATTACGAAAAGCATCAAACAAATATTAATCCTTTCCCCGAGAGAATCCCCTAAAAAAGGGGTCTATAGCATAGCTTTTTCCAATGCAATAAAGTTACATTGTGTCTATTTTTCGTTGATAAAGGGGTATTTCCATGGGTTTGCCTTGGTATCGTGTTCATACCGTCGTATTGAATGATCCCGGTCGTTTGATTTCTGTCCATATAATGCATACAGCTCTGGTTGCTGGTTGGGCCGGTTCGATGGCTCTATACGAATTAGCCGTTTTTGATCCCTCTGATCCTGTTCTTGATCCAATGTGGAGACAGGGTATGTTCGTTATACCCTTCATGACTCGTTTAGGAATAACGAATTCATGGGGCGGTTGGAGTATTACAGGGGGGACTGTAACGAATCCGGGTATTTGGAGTTACGAAGGTGTGGCCGGGGCACATATTGTGTTTTCTGGCTTGTGTTTTTTGGCAGCTATCTGGCATTGGGTGTATTGGGATCTAGAAATATTTACTGATGAACGTACAGGAAAACCCTCTTTGGATTTGCCTAAGATCTTTGGAATTCATTTATTTCTCTCAGGGGTGGCTTGCTTTGGTTTTGGTGCATTTCATGTAACAGGATTGTATGGTCCTGGAATATGGGTGTCCGATCCTTATGGACTAACCGGAAGGGTACAGGCCGTAAATCCAGCGTGGGGTGTGGAGGGTTTTGATCCTTTTGTTCCGGGAGGAATAGCTTCTCATCATATTGCAGCAGGGACCTTAGGTATATTGGCAGGTCTATTTCATCTTAGTGTTCGTCCACCCCAACGCCTATACAAAGGATTACGTATGGGAAATATTGAAACCGTCCTTTCCAGTAGTATTGCTGCTGTCTTTTTTGCAGCTTTTGTAGTTGCTGGAACTATGTGGTATGGTTCAGCAACTACCCCGATTGAATTGTTTGGTCCCACGCGCTATCAATGGGATCAAGGATATTTCCAACAAGAAATATATCGAAGAATTGGTGCTGGCTTAGCCGAAAATCAAAGTTTATCCGAAGCTTGGTCTAAAATTCCTGAAAAACTAGCTTTTTATGATTACATCGGCAATAATCCGGCAAAAGGGGGATTATTCAGAGCGGGCTCAATGGACAACGGGGATGGAATAGCTGTTGGGTGGTTAGGACATCCTATCTTTAGAGATAAAGAGGGGCATGAACTTTTTGTACGTCGTATGCCGACGTTTTTTGAAACATTTCCAGTTGTTTTGGTCGACGGGGACGGAATTGTTAGAGCCGATGTTCCTTTTAGAAGGGCAGAATCAAAATATAGTGTCGAACAAGTAGGTGTAACTGTTGAGTTCTATGGCGGCGAACTGAATGGAGTCAGTTATAGCGACCCTGCTACTGTGAAAAAATATGCTAGACGTGCTCAATTGGGTGAAATTTTTGAATTAGACCGTGCTACTTTGA